TTAAATTATCAATATCTTAAATTGTCAAATCAACAATCTATTTTTTAATGTATAACTCTATCCCATAGAATAATAAAATAATATAGAAGGGCAATAATGACAACGGCATACGTTATTTTACTTTCACCCTTTTTCCTAAAAACTATATAACATAACAGACTAATAATAAGAATTCTATGAAGCATTGTTTCGATCAAAAACTTTGTATTATCCATTTTAGACACCTCTTTATGCATAGTTCTACCCCTATCTAATTCAGAAATAGAACTAGTTGTTTTATTTAATCTATTTATATATTATATTTATATATTATATTCTATATATATAGAATATATTAAAAAAAAATTTAGAACGAAAAACATAGGCATTATCAAGTCGACTATATATCTTATTTCATATATCTTATTAGAAAATAATATTGTTTCGAATCTAATTGTTATTTTAATCTTTTATTTTTTAATTAAGTAATTTTTTTATGACTAATTTAAACTTAATCTATTATTTGCAGAATTGTAACTTTTTGAATGCTTTGAGTTAAAATATTTGTCAAAGACGTAGGACCTATAGTAAGTAGAAATAAAAAATTAGAAAAAATCTTAGCCGACTTAGTGTACTTAATTTTTCTTATTAACCCCTTTGAAAGAGATAAGATCTGTTGAATCGAAACCAATTGAAAATAAAAGACTTCTTTTATTTTTATGGAACATACATATCAATATGTGTGGATCATACCTTTTCTTCCACTTCCCATTCCTCTATTAATAGGAGTTGGCCTTCTACTTTTTCCAAGAGCAACCAAAAATCTTCGGCGTATCTGGGCTTTTATAAGTGTTTTATTACTAAGTATAGTCATGATTATGTCGATTGATCTGTCTATTCAACAAATAAATAAGAGCTTTATATATCAAGATATATGGTCTTGGGTCATTAATAATGATTTTTCTTTCGAACTCGGATGTTTGATCGATCCACTTACTTCTATTATGCTAATATTAATTTCTAGTGTTGGAATTCTGGTTCTTATATATAGTGATAATTATTTGTCTCATGACCAAGGATATTTGAGATTTTTTACTTATATGAGTTTTTTTAGTACTTCCATGTTGGGATTAGTTATTAGTTCTAATTTAATACAAATTTATATTTTTTGGGAATTAATTGGAATGTGTTCGTATTTATTAATAGGCTTTTGGTTTACACGACCTGTTGCAGCAAATGCTTGTCAAAAAGCATTTGTAACTAATCGAGTAGGAGATTTTGGTTTCTTACTAGGAATTTTAAGTTTTTATTGGATAATAGGAAGTTTTGAATTTCAAGATTTATTCGAAATATCTAATAACTTGATCTATAATAATGAAATGAATCTTTTATTCCTTATTTTTTGTGCTCTTTTCTTATTTATTGGTGCAGCTGCTAAATCTGCACAATTCCCTCTTCACGTATGGTTACCTGATGCTATGGAGGGGCCAACTCCTATTTCGGCTCTTATCCACGCTGCCACTATGGTAGCAGCGGGGATTTTTCTTCTAGCTCGACTTCTTCCTATTTTTATAGCTATACCTTATATAAAAAATGGCATTTCTTTCATTGCTATAATAACGTTATTTTTAGGAGCTACTTTAGCACTTGCTCAAAAAGATATTAAAAGAGGTTTAGCCTATTCTACAATGTCTCAATTAGGATATATGATGCTAGCTATTAGTATGGGATCTTATCGAACTGGTTTATTTCATTTAATTACTCATGCGTATTCAAAAGCATTATTGTTCTTAGGGTCTGGATCAGTTATTCATTCAATGGAAACTGTTGTTGGATATTCTCCTGATAAAAGTCAGAATTTAGTTCTTATGGGGGGGTTAAGAAAACACGTACCAATTACAAAATTTTCTTTTTTATTAGGTACACTTTCTCTTTGTGGTATTCCACCTCTTGCCTGTTTTTGGTCTAAGGATGAAATCCTTAACGATAGCTGGTTGTATTCACCCATTTTTGCAATAATAGCTTGGTGTACAGCAGGGGTAACCGCATTTTATATGTTTAGAATTTATTTACTTACTTTTGAGGGCCATTTTAATACTAATTTTCAAAATTATAGTGGTAAGGAAACAAACTCGTTCGCCTCAATTTCTCTATGGGGAAAAGGCCGTTTAAAAACAATTAACAAAAGTGTTTTTTTTAAAACCTTATTAAGAATCACTAGTAATGAAAATACTTCTTTTTCTTTGAAGAAAAACAAGATATATTACAATGACAATCTAAGAAAAAATATACAACCCTTTATCAATATTTTTGCTAATAAGAAGATTTTTTTATATCCTTATGAACCAGATGATGTTATTTTATTTTGTCTACTTCTATTGACTTTATTTGCTTTGTTTGTTGGAGGGATAGGAATTTCTTTCGATCAATCCGTAATGGGTTTGGATATATTGTCTAAATGGTTAACTCCATCGATAAATCTTTTACATCCAAATTTAAAAAATTCTGCAAATTTATCTGAATTTCCACAAGATACAATTTTTTCCGTCAGTATAGTTTATGTTGGAATATCTATCGCACTTTTTTTCTATAAACCTGTTTATTCATGTTTTCAAAATTTTGAATTAATTAATTCTTTTGATAAACTAGTCTCGAAGAGACTTTTTGCTGATAAAATTAGAAGTGTCATATATAATTGGTCATATAATTGTGGTTACATAGATGCTTTTTATACAACGTTCTTAACAGGAGGAATAAGAGTCTTGGTGGGAATGACTCATTTTTTTGATAGACGATTAATTGATGGAATTACGAATGGAATCGGTGTTATGAGTTTTTTTATAGGCGAAACTATTAAATACCTGGGGGGGGGTCGTGTCTCTTCTTATCTTTTCTTTTATTCATTTTATCTATCAATCTTTTTATTCATCTTCTATTTATTTTATTTTTATATTCTTTTTTAAAATCTAGAAAAAATAAAAATATCCATATGCATTAATTTTTCAAATTAAATTAGTAAATATAAATAAAAGATTAATTAGACTAATATGAAATGACTAAAATTTCGTTTCTGAATCTTTCTAGACTATAGAAAATTAATTAGTCATTTTCTTTTCTATTTCGCGGAATGTTTTATTTGTAATATACATCTAATTTTAAGATATTGATTACTATTGATATACAACAAGCTCATATTTTTTTTTCAGTACCTTTTCTTAATGATGAACAAGATCAAGTTGGTAGGGATTAAAATATCCCTTCATTTCTATGATCACGGATCCTAAAAGGCCCCTTGACTATTATGTATAAATGGGTGTTTGAATCTATTTGTATAGATTAATAGGAGAGGAGCGCCTTCAATATCTTCGTAAAAATACGAAGAATAGGGTTTTCTTTGGTGACATAAGATCGAATTGTACACAAAATATAAATTGGGGATAATTCAGTTTTGACTCAAATTTCTGATTAGTAATCAGGAAATCTCTCTAAAAGAGTGAATTCTTTTTTTTTAAGAGAAAAATGGGGTTTTTAGATCTTTAGCACAGTACATAGATTCTGGACCGATTCAGAATTAAATAATATCTTCGATACCTTTTTATTTTATTTGTTTTCGACTTAGAACTTTTTTTTTATAGTAAAAAAAAATTCCCTTTGAATAATAGATGTCTTTCACATCCAACTCGAATAATGAGTAACCTTTGTATTTTTAAATGGGAGTTCCAAAAAAACGTACCTCTATCTCAAAAAAGCGTATTCGTAAAAATATTTGGAAACGGAAAGGATATTGGGCAGCCTTAAAAGCTTTTTCGTTGGGGAAATGTGTTTCGACCGGAAATTCAAAAAGTTTTTGTGTGGGACAAAAAAATTTGACCACAAATGCAAAAGGTTTTTTTGTGCGACAAAGAAATAAGTAATCAAAAGTTGTAATAATCTGAATCGACTTGACTCAAAAAGTTAAAAGTTTTGAAATTTCATTTCGAATAGAAAATTCATAATTTCCATTACCTACTGTTTTGGACTAATCAATATGAAATTCAATTCTCCTCGCTCTTATGATTTGTAGAATTAAGAACTCTTCTGTTTACTGAATTCTAAAAAAAAACTTTTCTTCGAAAAAACAATAAAGAAATGAATCATTAAAAAATGAAAATGAGAAAGGACATTTTTTTAGTTCTATCCCTGGATAGGGGGTAGAACTATCCAGTTACAACAATTCAATCCCAGAAGATCATAAACTAGACAAAAGGTTGAAATTAAGTAAAACGGATCCCGTATAAACGAAAATAATGAACCTTCAAATTCCTATGAATTCTTATTCATCAATTTGAATTTTTCCTTAAAAATACTAGATTGAGTTTACTTCTTCAATTTCGACAATTGAATATGAATAGGATATTATCTGTTTTAGCAAGCCGCCATGGTGAAATCGGTAGACACGCTGCTCTTAGGAAGCAGTGCTAGAGCATCTCGGTTCGAGTCCGAGTGGCGGCATGCCATCTTCTAAAAAAGATAGAATAGATCCTATAATGAATTCAATTTATGATTTGTATCCCTGTATCCCGTAATTAAGGGATTCCTTTATTTTTTTTTTTATGATATTTTTAACTTTCGAACATATATTAACTCATATTTCTTTTTCAATCGTTTCAATTGTAATTACAATTCATTTAATAACCTTATTAGTCGATGAAATCGTAAAACTATATGATTCGTCAGAGAAGGGCCTGATAGCTACTTTTTTCTGTATAACAGGATTATTAGTCACTCGTTGGATTTATTCGGGGCATTTCCCATTAAGTAATTTATATGAATCACTAATCTTCCTTTCATGGACTTTCTCCATTATTCATATCGTTCCGTATTTCAAAATACGAAATGATTTCAGTGCAATAACCGCGCCAAGTGTTATTTTTACACAAGGCTTTACTACTTCGGGTCTTTTAACTGAAATACATCAATCCGGAATATTAGTACCTGCTCTCCAATCCGAGTGGTTAATAATGCACGTAAGTATGATGGTA